TATATTTTCATTAAATTTGAATCCTTTAATTCGCGAGGAGCCGGATGAGAAGAAACTCTCATGTCCGATTTTGTAGTAGAGATGAAATTGAAAAAGAAGCATCAACTATAACCCCAAAAGAACCAGATTTCGTAAACAACATAGAGGAAGAATGAAAGGGATATCTTGTCGAGGCAATCGTATTTCTTTCGGTAAATATGCTCTTCAGGCACTTGAACCAGCTTGGATCACATCTAGACAAATAGAAGCAGGGCGACGAGCAATGACACGAAATGTGCGGCGTGGTGGAAAAATATGGGTACGTATATTTCCAGACAAACCCGTTACAGTAAGACCTACAGAAACACGTATGGGTTCGGGTAAAGGATCTCCCGAATATTGGGTAGCTGTCGTTAAACCAGGTAGAATACTTTATGAAATGGGTGGAGTAGCAGAAAATATAGCCAGAAAGGCTATTTCAATAGCGGCCTCAAAAATGCCTATACGAACTCAATTCATTATTTCGGGATAAATAGGAACGTAGAACCAAAGAAAAAAGTCTTGGGGATAAAAAAATTGCAGGTTTCTTTTTTTGGACAAACAATATTTCTTTTTTTTCCTTCACTCTTTGCTTTGCATTGAAAGAACAGATTCAAAAATGATATGATTCAACCTCAAACCCATTTGAATGTAGCGGATAATAGCGGGGCTCGAGAATTAATGTGTATTCGAATCATCGGAGCTAGTAATCGCCGATATGCTCATATCGGTGACATTATTGTTGCTGTGATCAAGGAAGCATTACCAAACACACCTCTAGAAAGATCAGAAGTGATCAGAGCTGTAATTGTACGCACTTGTAAAGAACTTAAACGTGACAACGGTATGATAATACGATATGATGACAATGCTGCAGTTGTTATTGATCAAGAAGGAAATCCAAAAGGAACTCGAGTTTTTGGTGCGATTGCCCGAGAGTTGAGACAGTTAAGTTTCACTAAAATAGTCTCATTAGCTCCTGAGGTATTATAAGATGATAGTTCTATTATACATAGTATTTGTATGAAATTAGATTGTATCTCACGCATATACCTTATATTTAACATAATTAAAGAATTTTTAAATACTATGTTAAATATTAAATATTTTAATAAAATTGAAATAAAAACATGTTGATTATATCAAAAATGGGAGGAAAGAATAATTTTAGTTTATCATGGGTAGGGACACTATTGCCGACATAATAACTTCTATACGAAATGCCGACATGAATAGAAAAGGGACGGTTCGAATAGCATCTACTAAGATCACCGAAAACATTGTTAAAATACTTTTACGAGAAGGTTTTATCGAAAACGTGAGAAAACATCAGGAAAACAACAAATATTTTTTTGTTTTAACCCTACGACATAGAAGGAATAGGAAAGGACCATCTAGAACTATTTTAAATTTAAAACGGATTAGTAGACCTGGCCTACGAATTTATTCTAACTATCAACGAATTCCTAGAATTCTAGGCGGGATGGGGATTGTAATTCTTTCTACTTCTCGAGGTATAATGACAGACCGAGAGGCTCGACTACAAGGAATCGGCGGAGAAATTTTGTGTTATATATGGTAATCTTTATGATATCCGCATTGTATTCGGAGTTTTTTGTCAACGAAAAGGGGCGGAGTAGTTGATATCACTCTTCCTACATTAGTTGATACTTCTAGGGGTTTTACCTAGAATGCTAAAATGAAAGAACAAAAAAAATTATTCATGAAGCTTAAATTAGTGAATCACTACCTAATGGTATGTTCAGGTTTCATTTAGATAATGAAGATCTAATTCTAGGTTATGGTTCAGGAAGTATCCCACGGGCTTTAGTTTGATACGTATAATAGCAGTCAAGGTTGAAGTAAGTCTTTATGTTATGCTTCAACCAGAAAACGTATAGTTTATAGACTCCACAAAAAGGATTCGAAAGATTAGGCGGTTTTTTCAACTTCAACATGCCCCCCCATGGAGCTGGAATTCGAGGTTTAAAATTTCAAGAAACTTATTTTCTTCCAATCCAAAAGTATATTCGGAATTAAGTTAAGGAACGACAACTATGAAAATAAGGTCCTCCGTTCGTAAAATTTGTGAAAAATGTCGACTGATCCGTAGGAGGGGGCGAATTATAGTAATTTGTTCCAACCCGAGACATAAACAAAGACAGGGCTAATCTTGTTAAAATGGACTCTCTAACATAAAGGATCCGATCCAATGAAAAAGATAAAATCTCCTTTAACATGAAATGGATATATCCATATATCTCTGAATTCGATGATAAAGTATGGCAAAATCTCTAGCAAGAACGGGTTCACGTAGGAATGGGCGTAGTGGTTCACGTAAAAGTGCACGTAGAATACCAAAGGGAGTTATTCATGTTCAAGCAAGTTTCAACAACACCATTGTGACTGTTACAGATGTACGAGGTCGGGTAATTTCTTGGTCCTCTGCCGGTACTTGTGGATTCAAGGGTACAAGAAGAGG